AATAATTCATCAATGACGAATAAAAAAAATTCTATGCAATTCTGAAAGGGGGAAAGATCCCTCGGATAGAATCATTCAATTATATTGACAATTTCAAAAAACTGATCATACTATGATCATAGTATGATGGCGGTTGGTCAAGCGGGCCCCCATCGTCTAGTGGTTTAGGACATCTCTCTTTCAAGGAGGCAGCGGGGATTCGAATTCCCCTGGGGGTAGGGTACTACGAAAGGAAGTTGATCATGGATTACCAATAAGTCTAAAATTGATTCTTCCTGGGTCGATGCCCGAGCGGTTAATGGGGACGGACTGTAAATTCGTTGGCAATATGTCTACGCTGGTTCAAATCCAGCTCGGCCCAAAAATTCGCCAATCCGCCATGAGATGATATAACCCCCTTTGTACTTCAGAAATACCCGATCCGGAGATAAAAAAGAATCAAATTTTCTGCTAGATCCCGTATTTCCCTGGGATTGTAGTTCAATTGGTCAGAGCACCGCCCTGTCAAGGCGGAAGCTGCGGGTTCGAGCCCCGTCAGTCCCGATGGATCCAATAAATATATCAATAAATCTCTCCCTTTTTATGAAGGGGACCGGGGGCAGAATTTCATTGTCAAAGCAAAGGGGAAATCCTTATTTCTTTTTTCTTTCCTTTTGGTAGGAGAAAGACATATGCGGTTGGATTAGTACAATTATTGGTAGCATTATAGTCAGTATTCCAAGAAATGCTGGCTTTTTCGATTGCCCCCGATGCATGTAATGGAATCGAGTACTATACCTTTTTGAGGCGCGCATACACAAGGAGAATTCCTTTCTTGTCCAATACAAAATTTAATATAAGAAAATACTTTCCAGAAAAAACAAAAAAAAAAACAATTTATTTTTCTGGCTACGGATTTATGGAACCTCACTTACTAGTTTGAAGTTGAAAAATAGATTTCATGCAAATTGCACACTGAGCTTTTGGTATAGGTGTCCCGGGGCTAATAATCTAGGAAGAAAGGAGGGGAAAGGGCAGATCAACCAAAGATCCTACTCCTCTTAGAAAGGGGAATGAATCATTTTTCCGATTTTTCATTTTGTTTTAAGGCCCCATCGACGAAAGAACAAATCGGAAAATAGTAAATTTGATGAATATTCATTTTATACGGTCTCATCTTTATCACACTTCTTTGTCTTCTAAGTCAAAAATAGTTTAGTTCTAAACTCCTTTCTTTTTCCATTTAGCTTTTATTGTTTGTTTGGGTTTGTAACTATGTGACCACTGGAAGTGGAAGAGCTATTTGATGAGACTTCATCAGATGATTGTACAAGAAGGAACTAGATAGATTAGAGAGAAAAAAAGAACAGATGAGAAAAAATGATAAATAAATAAAGGAATTTTGGATTGGGTCAGGAATCCAAGTTTGGGGCGGTATGGATAAAAGAACTTCCTATGTTATACTATTCAATTCTCGACGACGAATTGATTTGATAGTTCAGATATTGTTATTCATGATATTGATCCGATTCAAGATCATCGAGAGGTAATATTCATTCATTGAATTTACAGGCCAAAGATTTATCATCTCTATGGGATTAAATCCCGAGTTATTGCGAAGTAAAAAACCGATGAGATTATGGAAGTAAATATTCTTGCATTTATTGCTACTGCACTATTTATTCTAGTTCCTACCGCTTTTCTACTTATCATTTACGTAAAAACAGTCAGTCAAAACGATTAATTATTAACTAATTTGAATGAAACTTGACTTCTGAGTTCTTAGCCAAAATTGACGAAATAAAATGAAAAAGATTCTAATTTGATGTCTTAAATGAAATGAGTGGACTAGAATCGGCAGTATTCTAATAGATAGATAGTATGGTAGAAAGAAAGATTCATCTATTTCTTTCTACCATACTATTTATTAGTTAGATTGTAGTTGCCCCCTGGAATAAAATAAAGATAGAGGCTGCATTTGATATGGATCTTTTGATATGGATCTATAGATCAATCTACAATATTATCTTGATATATGTGAATATCAATTCCATATATGGGATTGACATAGCATCCAATTCCATTTATTTGCTATATCTATTTGTTCTGATCAATCTAAATTACTCTTATGTCTTATAGTTTGAATTACTAGATTTTTGATTTCCAATCTGAATCTCGGTATCTATTGAAAGAATCAAATCAATGAAGGAAAAGCGATAGATATAGGCAGATTCAAAAAATCACGTAGTAATCTTTTTTTTTTAACATTCCCAAGAAGTAATTGAGTAAACCATTGACAGTAGTTCCACGGGCATCGAAAAGGAAGAGTAAACCTCACCGATTTTTAACGCCTGAACCATGATATGAAATAAGTCGATAAAGCATAAATCCAATTTCAAAAATTCGAAAGCGGTAAATGCGCAACGCAATATGTGACTCACCTGAAGATCTTATTCTGCATAGTATCTCGTTAGACAACCACTATGTTTATATCCTTTCTTTCTCATACAAAGTGCGTATACACTTAACAAAACCACCTCTTCTTTGAACAGTAAAGAGAGAAACAAATAAAAAAAGGGTCCGGCCCTCCTCAGTATCACCTGGTAAGAGGCCGTTGATTGGAATAGAAAATTTCGGAAGAATTAGGTTCGAATAAATTTCCTGGGATCCTCTTCCTTTCGAACTACAAACATGGGAATCGTTGAAATAGCTCTTTGATTGAAAGAGGATGATTCCTATAATACATTACTCCAGTCGAGTCCAATGGAATTTCAAAATGAAGATATTTTTATTTTGTTCAAAACGTGTTGTAGAACGATCTCGAAAGCAATTGATATTGATACAGTTTGCTTCCTTAACTCAATTAGTAGGACCCCTAGAGTCCACTTCTTCCCCACACTACGAGTGAAAGGGAAAAAGTAAAGACTACCATTAAAGCAGCCCAAGCAAGACTTACTATATCCATATGAATTATGTTCCCTATCTCTATAAATATAAAGGAATTGTTCCGTTATTCCTCACTAATAATAGTGGAATCAATGGCGCAGAGTCAAAAAGAACGAAGACTATTAATAAACCAATCCAATAAATTCGCTCATTTTATAAGAAATTCCTATATGATTTCTAATCGGGAAAGATTAAACACAAGCAAAATCTGCAGTAACATCTCAAGGGAATGTTACTAATGGAACATGTAGGAATAATAGGTCCTATTCTTTTTTTGTTGACCCTCATTTCAATTGATTGGATGCTTGAGCACTCAGAGATTTTCGTGAGTTCCTCGTATATAATAAAGTATCTTCCGCCCCCTTCCACAACTATTTAGATTTCCTATCGGGCTCTCCAATCTAATTCAAGGTCCAGTCATTATACAATGCATTAATAATAGAAAATTTTGATTTGTAGTAGAAGGTAATTGCGAAGTCTTGATAGCCCCTCTAGCATTCGAATATTTCCTTGAAGCCTAAATATGCAATGCAAAGATATTTACAATTTTTTAGAAAAACCCCCAGACCAGATGTTTAGAATCAAACAAGTATCAACAGTCTGCTTTCTCTGCTTCTGCTGGGGAATCATTCGGCGGGTTATATCAACAGAACAGAAGAAAAGAAGAGATTTCGAGTTTTTTGTTGATCAGGCGACACCCGGATTTGAACTGGGGAAAAAAGGATTTGCAGTCCTCTGCCTTACCACTCGGCCATGTCGCCAAAATGCTACAAATACAAAATAGATGAAAACTTTCCCGGATTACTGAACTGCTTTTTTATTGTACTTGCACCTTGAGTTCTGTTTTCCTTAATTTTTCCTAAAAGTCAAAGAAATCCTAATCCTTCTTCCCTTTTGATTGGGTTTGATTCATCCTTTCAATTTCGATTGAGTCTATCTCCAAATTCATAATGTTCAAAGCTTTCTCTTACCTTTCTATTGAAAAATCAAATGTGGATTTTCAGTCGCAAAATCCAAAATTCAAATTTCTGAAAATCGGAACCATTAACTATTGACTTAGAATGCATGAATGATTCTTGGATTTGAATCTCCAAATTTTGTTTTCCTAATGACATAAGAAAATACAACTTGATATATAACTAATCAGTATGGATTTTTTCAATCAAAAAATCCTTCTCAATTTTCATTATAACAACAATTATGAGTATATGTAAACCCCCCAAGAGAAATTGTTAGACGGATATATATTATTTATATATGTTCCCGATAGAGAATTATCAGATATCAGAAAAGTATCATACTTCAATTTGAATTTTGAATTGAATAGAAAATTGAAATTCTGTTTTCATAGAGCACAACCCGTGTTGCCCCGAATAGAACAGAGAACGACAATAAAACAATAAAAGAGAAGAAAGACGGATATTATAGATATCTCCACACGTGGTTAAGCCATACAAACCTTCTTTTCTTATACACTTCACAATCGTATTCTACTCAAAAATCCGTAAACAAAATCTCTCTCTTCTCTACAAATCATTTTTTGAACAACGAAATCCATAACAGAAAAGGGGGTTAAATGCTAAAAAACCGATTCTAATTCTATATATTCTTTCTTATTTTTATGCCTTTATCTCAGCGAAAAGATCAAATGTCGAATCCATTTATTTTTCTGGTATTCAAGCAGGTTGGAATGTGTATTATCATAATAATGGTAGAAATGGAATCATTTTTGTTTTGATATTCTATACAAAATCCTATAACTTAATTAATAAGTCTAAGTAGCAGAAGTCTGTTTCTAGGGATGTTTTATCAATTTCTTTCCATTTGTATCTGTTGAAAATTCCAATAAATTCCAATTCAATTTAAGTAGAAAATTCTCTTTCTTCCTCCGTTCATACGTATTTCATACATTCCAGATATGGAGTTGGGTAAAATTTCATGTGATTCGGTAAACAAAATAGAAATGCCATCATTGCTAGATCATTTATCTAATCTATCTAATTAGATGAAGAATGAACCAATAGTGGTATTTTTTGATAAATGGGAAATTAAAAATGCTCGGGGATGGAAATGAG